TTTTTATTAAATTTATTAATATATTTATTATTATATATTCTATTTTTTATATTCTATTTTTATATATTTATATATTCTATTTATATATATTCTATATTCTATTTTTATATATTCTATTTATATTAGAAATTCTAATTATATAAATTATATATTAGATATATTCTAAATTAGAATTATATAATAGAATTATATAATTATAATATATAATATTTATAATATTAATTATAATATTAATTAAATTAATTAAAATTAATATTAATTAAATATTTTAAATATTATAATTATTATATGAAATATGAAATAATAATAATATGAAAGAAATAATATGAAATATGAAATTATATTAATATTATATATTATAAATATTATATATTATTGTTTTATTATTGTTATTTTATTTATTTTATAATATAAAATTATAAATTTATAATTATATTAAAATTATTTTATAATTATATTAAAATTATATTAATATTATAATTATTATAATTCGAAAAATAAAATAGAAAAAGGTATAAAATAAGAACTGTAATGAGATAATAAAGAAGGATTTGGATATGCGTAAAGATTTAATCCACTTTTACGCCAGAACAAAACAAGAAAAGTCTTTTTTTGTTTGAATCATTTTCCTAAGTTATAAGTTGAAGTGAATTGAATAAGTCCTATTTGTTCAATGAATTACTCTACCCTCACTTCCCTTATTTTCTTTCTGAAGGAAATAAGAATCCTTGGCGAATAGAAGAATCGACAAAAATTCTAAACTTTTACCAACTTTTTTTAAAGAATCTCTAGATCTAGAAATTCATTTCGTACAACTGAACCTTTTCAAACTGTTTCTTTTTCAGAACCAAAAATATTTGTGCCAAAATCACAGATGCCAAGAAGAACAAAAGTCCTTGGACTCGTAATGGATCTTGAAGCACTATTTCTGCGTCTCCCTGACCAAACCCTCCTACATTTGGATTACTTGTTAATGGTTGATCAAGCTTGATGGATTCACCTTCTGAAACAAGAAGTTCTGGTCCTGGAGGTATAATATCAAACACTTGACGTCCATCTGATGCATCAACTATGGTTATTTCATATCCCCCTTTTTCTTTACGTACAATTCTGCTTACTATACCGGCTGATGTAGCATTATAAACTGTATTGTTACTCTTGCTACCATCAGGATAAATCTGACCCCTTCCTCTGTTCCCACCTACATATATAGGATATTTTAAGAAGTGAACGTCTTTTTTCGTAGCAGGGTCGGGAGAAAGAATGGGAAAGACGATTTCACTATATTTCTGACCGGGAACAGGACCTATCACAAGAATATTTCTTTTATTAGGACGATAAGACTGAAAAGAAAGATTGCCCATCTTTTCTTTCATTTCGGGAGAAATACGATCGGGGGGGGCTAATTCGAATCCCTCGGGTAAAATAAGAACAGCTCCTACATTTAAAGCTCCTTTTTTACCATTAGCAAGAACTTGTTTCAGTTGCATATCATAAGGAATTCGAACAACTGCTTCAAATACAGTATCAGGAAGTACAGCTTGTGGAACTTCAATATCCACGGGCTTATTAGCTAAATGGCAATTGGCACATACAATTCGCCCAGTTGCTTCTCGTGGATTTTCATAACCCTGCTGCGCAAAAATGGGATATGCATTTGAAATAGATGCTCGAGTTATTACATATATCATGATCGATACAGAAATGGATCGAGTCATCTGTTCTTTTACCCAAGAAAAAGTATTTCTATTTTGCATGGTCCAATAATAGATCCCGGAATTTCTACAATAAATTCGATAGGTAGCTAGTAGAATTCCCTATCCACAAGTTTGCCATTGTATTGATTGTACTGAAAGAATTGTACTGGTGGAATGGAATATAGTATGAATACTTTGAACTGAAAAGTGAAAAGGTAGAAGTATAAAGAATAAGTAAGATTGAAAATGATTTCTTTATACACGAAGAAAAATTCTGATTTGATTGATATCAAGAGATCTAATGAATTCTTCATTCATTCATTGAATGATAAATTACTACAAGGGAAGGAGATACACGATTTAAAAAAAGGAAGATCCAATATTTAACAATTGTATCTAGAATCACTGGGAAAGTGGAAACAAGACCAGATATAATTTGATCGTTCTGAGCCAATCCAAAATCATTGTAGATCGAACCAATCATTAGTTCCCAACCATGGGTCGAGTGAAATCCGATCCATAAATCAGTAACTAAAAGAATAGAAAAAGCTTTGATTGTGTCACTTAAGTTATAGATAAATTCCTTAATCCAAGAATTAAGAATTAAAAGTTCTTCATTACCCAGAATAAAATAACCACTTAGAATAGCGAAACAGATTAGATTTGTCGAGAAATGCAAAATTATATGGAAATAAGATTCATTGTGTCTTTTAACCAATTTTATTGTTTCCTTGTGCATTCCTATACGAAGCCCTTGTATATGTGTGTCCGAGTACTGCTTTATCATCTCGTCCAACAGGAATAGTTCTTCTAATTCCATAAGATTTTCTAGAAAATCTTTCTCTTGAATATCATTCAAAAGGATTTCTGATTGCCTGGTATTACACCAATTAAGAACCCAAGTTTCTAGACTTTTCTTAAATGAGATAGAAACCCACCAGGGCAAAAAGAGTATAGACACAAGATATGGGAGGGAAGCGAATGCTTTCTTTTTTTTCATTCTGTATCTGTGATGTTAATGAACCTGTTTCATTCGTCGATTCTATCTTAGATTTCTATGAAGCGTGAGTTCTATAACAAGAGCCTATAACTCTAACAAGAACAAGGTATCGATCCTATGGATCTTTTACTATTACTATTTTTTTTTGTATAAAAATGAGGTCTTTGTATCTAGAATATACCATATTAAGAAGGGCCCTTTTCGAATCGAATAAAAAAAAAGTAAATATTCTTTTCAGATTCCAGAAATATAAATTAGTAAAATTGGAACCAATTCCATCTTCATTTCTTCCTTTCGATGAAGACTCGAAAACCCATTTGAAGTAACGAATATTATTTTGATTTTAAGACGAACCCTACCAGATCCTTTAATTCTTTTATTTCTATTTCGAATTCGAAAGATTTCGCTTTTAACCGCAGCGCGGGGATAGGGTATCAATTGAAAATCAGGGACCTAAAAACTAAAAAGAAGAATTTTTTTTGTTTTACGAAAACAAAAGACATGTTAGGATATTTGATGAATCCATACTTAGATATTTGATGAATCCATACTTAGATATTTGATGAATCTATACTTATTAGATTAGACTTATTAATGAAACTTATTATACCTTTAACTAGTATAAATTTTATAAATTTAACTAGTATAAAAGAGTGAAGCTGGAGCGCCATGCGTATGCGTATATTTTGGTGTACAAATAGTTTATATTATTCTTAATATACTTAACTTAAAACTTAATCTTAATATCTTCTTAATATCTTCATACTTAATATTACTTCATACTTAATATTAATATATTAATATAATCTTAATATTAATAATTAATATAATATTATATATAATATTATATTATTATTATAATATAATAATAATTTTCTAATAATAATTAGAAATTAGAATTATATTCTATTTTTATTAGATATTAGATTTTATTCGAAATTCGAATTTTTTTTATTTTATTATAATTGTTCCATATACGTCCTCCCGCTTTTTTATTTGTATTTGAGATGTATGATGTATGTGAACTGCTGCCTCAACGGAACGGGAAAATATAACATAGCATATTTATGCTGGAATGAGCATTTTGAAGAAGCTTCAGTTGTCTTAAAAAGATAATTAGTAAGTTCTTCTCTCATGCTGAGATTTATTCTTCAGTTCATTTCATTCAATTGGTACGCGCAAGAAATAGGCCAATTCGGCAGCTTTTTGTTCAATTTCTCGTGGAGTCAAATTCTCATCAGTACGAGTCAAGGGAATGGCTCCTTGACCCCGGATTTCCATATAAAGGACACGACGAGTAAAAAGACCCTCTTTCACCTCCATCCTGATGGATTGGATATCTTTCAGAAAGAAACGAAGGAAGATGCGACGATTTTTTCCAGGAAATCCCCAACGAAAAAGGCACATTATCCCTTCTTTTCTATCGAATCGGTCATAACCACTACCTACATTCCATGAAATTGTGCACCACAAATAAGAACTAATGAATAGACCTGCGATCCCATAGAAAGACATCACGATCCCTTGTGGGAAAAAAAGAATTTGCTGAGACGGAAATACGGATAGCAGATTCCTACCAAGATAACTGGAAGTTCCAACCACAAAGAATCCTAGTGAACCTAAAAAAAGGATACAGGCCCAGCAAAAATTACTTGTTTTTCTAGACCCCGTTATAAGTTCTATCCATATATGTTCTGATCGCCAGTTCATACTATACTAGATCCAGTTGCATTCGATTGGAATTGAGAGAATAACCCAAATGGATTTGACTTGACTTTTCTTGCTTGATTTCGAAGTAACTTCCATCAACTAGCAGTATTTTGACGTGAACCATTAGGAATAATTGGTTAGATACATTGAGTTTCTATTTCAAAGATAAAAAAAAAATTGCTCATCATTTCAAATTTAATTGATATTGATTAAGCTATAACCGCATATACATAAATTAATGCGTATATTATGCATCGGTATACATAACAACTCTTCCGTTTGTTTTCGTAAAGGCCACATATCATATATCCTACCATATTACACTAAAAAAGTATCTGTCTGATGATCCAGCGTTGAACTAAATTGATGAGATTTGGTCCCATCATATTTAGACAATCTTATTTCTTTGGACATAAAGAAATAAAGAAGCCATTGCAATTGCCGGAAAGACTAGGCCCACTAAAGGAACAAAAATAGAGGGAAAGTTCAAATATATCATAGAACGGGTACCTCGATTTCATATTTGTACCTATTATAATTATAAAGATATCTTATGATAAGTCTACCTATTAGAAAAAATATGAACATAATCTTAATATTAATATAAAGTACTTAATAATAAATAAGTACAAGTTTAAAATGAAGAATAAGTACAAGTTTAAAATGAAGAATTTCAACCCCCCTTCTTTTTATTTCTATTTATTCTATTTATTATTATTTTTTATTTCTATTTATTATTATTTATTTAATTATTTAATATTAATATTTTTCTTTTAAATATATTTAAAATTTTAAAATATTAAATAAATATGAAATATGAATATTTCTTTTTCTTTATTTAATTTACTTTAATTTACTTATTTAAATATAAATATATTTATTTAATTTATTTAAATATTTTTAATTTACTTATATTTACTTATTTAAATATTTATTATTATATTATTTTATATTATTATTTATATATTTATATTATATAATTCTATATTTTTCTATATTTTATATATTATTTATATATTATATATATTATATATTATATTATTTTATTATATTAATATTATATTATTTTATTATATTATTATTTTATTTCATTATATTATTTATTATCATTATATTATTTATTAATATTAATTTTAATATTTTAATATTAATATATTAATTATATTAAATTTATATTATATTATTATATTATTTATTATTATTATTATAAATTATATTATATTATATTATATATTATATAAATTTATATATTATATAAATTATATTATATATTATATTATTATATATTAATATATTATAACATTATAATATTATAATTATATTTTAATATTTTATTATTCTAATTTATATTTTATTATTATTTTTATTTTATTATTTATTTATTTATATTTTATAATTATATTTATTATTTTATTATTATTATATTTATTTATTATTTATTTATTATATATTTATATTTATTATATATTATTATTATATATATATATTATAATTATAATATTATATTAAAATATTATATTAATTATATATTCTATTAATTAATAATTTATATTAATTAATAATAATTAATAATTATATTTATAATAATTATATTTATATTATATTATTATTAATTATTATATTTTTATTATATATTTTATTATATTTTTATTATATATTAATTATTATATATTAATATATATTAATATATTAATTAATTATATTATTATATATTATAATTATATAATTATATAAATTATATATTATAAATTATAATTATATATAATTATAATTATTATTATAATTATATTTTATTATTCTAATTTATATTTATAATTCTATTTATTTTATATTATATTATTATATATTATATTTATATATATTATTATATTATTATATTATTATTATATTTATTATATTTATTTTTATATTATATTATTATATTTATATTTTTTATATTATATTATTAATATTATATTATTATATTTATATATATTATTATATTTATATATATTATTATATATTATATATTATTATATTTCTATATTATATTTATATATATTATTATATTTATATATATTATTTATATATTATTATATTTATATATAATATATATTATTATATTTATATATATTTATTTATATATATTATATATATATATATATATATATTTATATATATTATTTTTATATTTATATATATTATTTTATTATTTATATATATATTATATATATTATATATTTATATATATTTAATATTTATTATATTTATTATATATATATTTAATATTTATTATTTAATATTTATTATATATTTCATATTTATTATATTTATTATATATTTTATATATTTAATATTTAATTATATATTTATTATATTTATATTTTATATTTAATCTTGTTAATCTTGATATATTTAAACTTGATATATTTAAAATATATTAAATTTTATTTTGAATCTTGATTCAAGGGAAGGAAACCCTGTAGCTGAAATAACTCACTGAGAACACCTTTTAAAAGATTACGTGGTACGATTGGGTCGAATAAGCCCTTATGGAATGAATACTCAGCCGCTTGTGAACCGTCGGGTACTGTCTTTTTCAATGTTTGTTCAATTACTCTTTTGCCCGCAAACGCAATGTAGGCATTAGGTTCAGCAATAATGATATCTCCCAACATACCAAAACTTGCTGTAACTCCGCCAGTTGTAGGAGATGTAAGGATTGATACATAGAATAACTTTTTATTTGATTGATAATCATATGAAGCAGAAGATATTTTAGCCATTTGCATCAAGCTCAAACTCCCTTCTTGCATGCGTGCTCCTCCAGAAGCACACATAATAATGACAGGTAGAGATCGATTAGTAGCATACTCGATCAAACGGGTTATTTTCTCACCTACTACGGAGCCCATACTACCTCCCATAAACTGAAAATCCATAACTCCAATTGCTACGGGAATACTGTTTAGTTGACCTACGCCCGTTTGAACAGCTTCAGTTAAACCCGTTTTTTTTTGATAAAAAAAGATGCGATCTCTATAAGGTTCCTCTTCTGAATGAAATTCAATGGGGTCCATAGAGACCATATCTTCATCCATAGGCTCCCAAGTGCCAGGATCAATAAAAAGTTCGATTCTATCTGAACTACTCATTTTCAAATGATATCCGCAGTGTTCACAAATATTAATTTTTGACCTAAAAAATTTTTTATAATTTAATCCATAACAATTCTCGCATTGAACCCATAACTGTCTGTATTTTGTATTTCTATCGAAATCATTAGATCTTCCTCTTTTATTGAGATAACTGCTACTAGTACTAGTTTTGATACTAGAATTTCCACTTTCAATACTACTTATACTTTCCGTACAAATGAAACTATAAATGTAACTTTCGATACCACTGTAAATGTCACTATTAAGACTGATTTCAAAATGAAAATGAAGATAACTATCAATGCAACTATTAATATTAATGTGATTATTCCAATTAGATTGAGTATCATACATGGAATAATAATAGTAGTAATTGCTACTCTTAGACCCACTATTCAAATAACTATAAAAAAAGATCTCTAGTTCATTCAAAAAAGAATTAGCATTGTCAATCTCAAAAATCTGATTTTCAATATCAAAATATACAGAATAACTGTCACCATTACTATTTCTAACTAAAAAAGTATCATCAGAGATCAAACTAAAAATATTTCTGCTATCAAATAAATAATCTAGATAATTAATATTACCGAAACTATAACTGCCACTGTCACTCCAACTAGGAATATTTTTCTCCGCATCATTTAGAATAGGTTCTTCACTTCCACTGGTATGTCCAATAGCATCAAGACTATCCATTGATTTACTTAGTCCACACCTATGTTCTAACTTCTTGTTAGACAAGATCGAATTGAACCAACATTTTTCCATAGAGTCTTTCTGCCCCCTATTTGATGAGAACCAAAAACCTAATCTAATATCTAATATCTAATACTAAATAGATAGATGAATAGTCATTATAGATAGATGAATATTCATTCGATGAATAAAAAAGATTTTTACTATTTTTTCTTTATTTTATTTTTATTTCTCATCATAATTCAAATGATGCATATGATCTAATCATTAAGATTGTTAATTAAAAACAAGTGAGTCTTTAAAAGAAAGAAAGAATTCTCTTCCTGTTGGGGAATCCGGACTCAATAATATTCAATATCAATAAATAATATTCAATATACAATTACAATATCAATATACAATAATATCAAATATACAATAATATCAATATAAATATATATATAAAATATATAAATATATAAATAATAATATAATAATTATATAATAATATAATAATTATAATAATAAAAAAATATTATAATAAATTATAATAATAAATAATTAAATAAATTAAATAATAAAAATAATATAATTATAATAATAATAAATAATAATAAATATAATAATAATAAAATTATAAAAAATATAATATAAAAAATATAATTTTAATAAAAATATAATAAAATAAATATAATAAAATATAATAAAAATATAATTATAATAATAATTATAATAAATATAATAAATATATATATATAATATATATATAAATATAATATATATATAAATATAATAAAATAATATAAATAAATAATATAAATATAATAAAATATAATTATAAAATTAGAATATATAAAATTATAATTATAATATTAATATATAATATAATAATATATATAATAATATATAATATAATATATAATAAATATATATATATAAATATAATAATATATAAATAATATATATAAATATAATAATATATATAAATATAATATAGAAAATATAGAATAAATATAATATAGAATAAAAAATATAAAAAATAGAATTAATAAATATAATATATAAATATAATAAAAAATATATAAATATAATAAAAAATAAATATTAAAATATTAAATATTAATAAATATTAAATATAATTATAAATATTATATTAATAATTAATATATCATAATATATATCATAATATTAATATATCAATATATATTAATTATTATGATTATGATATTGATTATGATAGAATCTTTTCCTAAAAAAAAAATCTAAGGAGAGGTTTCTTGGAAAACTTTCAATTCTCATCAAAAAGATACATAGTTGTTTCTTCCCATAAATGAAAAATGGATTCTCGTAGAATCTCGTATCATATAGTCAAATAAAAAAATGAGTTTCTATTACAACAGGGAACGAAAAAGACAATATAAAGGATGGGGGTATAAGGGATCTTTCCCTTGGCTTAATCTATGGCCTGAATATAAAATGATCCAACAATCCAGTCCTAAGGATACATAATTAAACCTATGGCTCCAACAATAAATAATAGAATAGAAATAGATAAAAAGATATATGCAAATACACAAAGACCCTCATTCATAGTTATAGTATTAGTATAACATGTTCATTCTTTATTCTATTCGCTATTCGGCCCAATCTTTTTTTTAGGAAAAGATTGGGCCAAGTTTCATTGCAATCAATTAGGAGAACAAACAGGAATTTCTGAATTATGCGCGCTTATTTTGTCTATTTATCTAGCTTATCCACTGGGTCGAAATCAAATTTGA